AATACGGCAGTAAGGAGAGGCAATACAAAAGTGTGTAAACTATAAAAACGAGTTAAAGTGGATTGGCCCACACTAGCACTTCCACGTAATAACTCTACTAAAGGCGATCCTATTACAGGAATAGCTTCAGGTACGCCTGTCACGATTTTTACTGCCCAATAACCAATTTGGTCCCGAGGTAAGGAATAACCAGTTACACCAAAAGATGCAGTCAATACAGCCAAAACCACACCTGTAACCCAAGTTAATTCGCGAGGTTTTTTAAATCCACCTGTGAGATACACACGAAATACGTGCAGGATCATCATGAGAACCATCATACTTGCTGACCATCGATGAACTGATCGGATTAACCAACCAAAGTTGGCCTCAGTCATGATGTATTGAACAGAGGAAAAAGCCTCTGTAACGGTTGGACGATAGTAAAAAGTCATAGCAAAACCCGTAGCTACTTGTACTAGAAAACAAGTAAGTGTGATCCCCCCTAAACAATAAAATATGTTGACATGAGGAGGAACATATTTACTAGTTATATCATCTGCAATCGCCTGAATCTCAAGACGTTCCTCAAACCAATCATATACTTTATTGAGATAGGTAACCCAATAGAACTCCCCCTCTGAGAACCGTATATGAGAATTTCATCTCGTACGGCTCAAGCGGAAACACACAAATACTGATTTCAACGGATATATAATAGAAAGTTAAAAACTTCATTAGCCGCTTGATTCGATTTGCCTCGAAGATACGAAGTAACAAAAATCCGGAATCTCTTCTTTGTGATGATAATGCCAAAAAATATCAAGTTGGCTCATCTGTCTTTCTTTATGTTGATCGTTACAGGCCTCTTGAATCTTCTCTTCCCTATTTTTTATTTGTTATTTGATTTATTGTTTTTTTTTGTGCGTACTGCGGATTTACTCTTGTTTTACTATTGATAGGAATTCTCTTGTTGAGACCCTATGAATCAATTGAAACCTCAGATTCATACTAGAACCACGATGATTTAGCCTCAAGCTAAACTCAAAGGTTCTCTGAGTAAGAACCTTTGATGATCACTTATTGAATGAATGGATGTAATGACTCAACAAAATCTAGAGAAAGAGTTATCCTTCGGTCAAAATAAATCTGAAGGAATAAAATTCGTTTGATTTAGGAAATACCTATTTGAATTTTTTTTGAGTCCGGTTGCGGGGTCTGAATAAATAGTAGGTATGAATCATAGTTCAAATATTTCTTTTCTTGATCTATTCTATATATTCCGTGCTCCAGATACTAGAATAAATATCCGACGAGGTAGAATCATCTTGATAGAGATAACAGGTCCATTCTATGTATTATCAATAGGATCAATTATAACAAGTCACACACTCATATTCCGGAAATACCGAAACAAATAAATTCCACGGTCGAACTACCAGAATAGAATGGTCTAGAAATCCAAGTCTAAAGTAATTTTTTCTTTGATTGAAAGACTAGGACTTCATAGTTCTTATAAACCTAACTCATTGAAATTCCATCCAGTAAAACGGAAGAATTATAAATTTCCAAAATAATAGATAGGAATATCGCAAATAGAGCCATTGCGACCCCCATAAGCGGTGTAGTCCCCCATCCCGGAGCTACTTTACCATATTCCGAATTCAATGGTTTCAATAAATCCCCTACAGTAGTTCGTCTTGGCCCAGATCTAGAACTATCCTCAACGGTCTGTGTAGCCATAAATCCTATTTAACGATTGGTTGAGATCTGTTGACTTTGTATACTATTCCGTTGTAGTTGTAAATAAACGATCTTATCGTAGATCCATTGTGATCTTGAAATTATCTAAAAATGGAAACAGCAACCCTAGTCGCCATCTCCATATCTGGTTTACTTGTAAGCTTTACTGGGTACGCCTTATATACCGCTTTTGGGCAACCCTCTCAACAACTAAGAGATCCATTCGAAGAACACGGGGACTAGTTGAAGTAATGAGCCTCCCAATATGGGAGGCTCATTACTTCAATTAAATTATTTCGAAAGGTTATTTCATTTTTTTAGTCGGAACCTTAGGCGGTTCTCGAAAAAAGATAGCGAAAAAAATTATCCCTAAAGTCGAGACTAAAAGGAATGTATAAACCAATGCTTCCATGGATTCGATCGTGGTTTACAATTATAGCTTCCACACCTATTCATTTGGGATCATTTACCATATCATATAAAGAAAGAAAAAAAGTCAAAGAAAAGATGGTGATTCAAGTCAAGATTTCTCTGATACCCAATGTCAAATAAAAAAAATAGAGGCGAAAGATACCACAACAATGTCGTATCAGACTACTTGTCTCCTTGTAGTTGGATCTCCAAGTTTTTGGAATGTTCCAAATTCCACTTGAGCATCCAAATCTGGATCAATACCAGCAAAAACATCTCTGAACAAGGTTCTAGCGCCATGCCAAATGTGTCCGAAAAAGAAGAGCAAAGCAAACGTAGCATGCCCAAAAGTGAACCAACCCCTTGGACTGCTACGAAAAACACCATCGGATTTCAAAGTAGCCCGATCTAATTCAAAAATTTCACCTAATTGGGCACGTCTAGCATATTTTTTCACAGTAGCAGGATCAGAATAACTTACTCCATTAAGTTCGCCACCATAGAACTCAACAGTAACACCTACTTGTTCAACACTATACTTTGACTCTGCCCTTCTAAAAGGAACATCAGCTCTCACAATTCCGTCTTCATCTACCAAAACTACCGGAAATGTTTCAAAAAAAGTAGGCATACGACGTACAAAAAGCTCGCGCCCTTCTTTATCTCTAAAGACGGGGTGTCCTAACCATCCAACAGCAATTCCATCCCCATTGTCCATTGAGCCTGCTCTGAATAATCCCCCCTTTGCCGGATTATTACCAATATAATCATAAAAAGCTAATTTTTCGGGAATTTTAGACCAAGCCTCCGATAAACTAAGATTTTCGGCTAGCCCGGCACTAACTCTTCGATATATTTCTTGCTGAAAGTATCCCTGATCCCACTGATAACGAGTAGGACCAAATAATTCGATTGGGGTAGTTGCTGAACCATACCACATAGTTCCAGCAACAACAAAAGCTGCAAAAAAAACAGCAGCGATACTACTGGAAAGTACAGTTTCAATATTGCCCATACGTAATCCTTTGTATAGACGTTGAGGCGGACGGACACTAAGATGGAATAGGCCTGCTAATATGCCCAATGTACCCGCTGCAATATGATGAGAGGCTATTCCTCCCGGAACAAAAGGATCAAAACCTTCCGCGCCCCACGCTGGATTTACAGATTGTACTTTTCCAGTTAGTCCATAAGGATCGGACACCCATATTCCAGGACCATACAAACCTGTTACATGAAATGCGCCAAAGCCAAAGCAAGCTACCCCTGAGAGAAATAAATGAATTCCAAAGATCTTGGGCAAATCCAAAGAAGGTTTTCCCGTACGTTCATCACAGAATATTTCTAGGTCCCAATATACCCAATGCCAGATAGCTGCCAAGAAGCACAAACCGGAAAACACTATATGTGCCCCTGCCACACCTTCATAACTCCAAATACCCGGATTTGTTATAGTTCCTCCTGAAATACTCCAACCACCCCACGAATTGGTTATTCCTAAACGAGTCATGAAGGGTATAACGAACATACCTTGTCTCCACATTGGATCAAGAACGGGATCAGAGGGATCAAAAACCGCTAATTCGTATAAAGCCATCGAACCAGCCCAACCAGAAACTAGAGCTGTATGCATTATATGAACAGAAAGCAATCGACCGGGATCATTCAATACGACAGTATGAACACGATACCAAGGTAAACCCATGGAAATACCTCTTTATCAAAGAAAAATAGACACTATGTCACTTTATTTTATCGCATTGGAAAAGACTATATATACTAACTATGTACCTAACCTTTTCAGTAGATTCCGTATCAGAAAGGATTAATATTTATTCCATTCCATTGAAAATAACGGAACAATTTTGTTCGTAAGAACAAAGAGAAGCAGATCTATTCTATACCCGATAAGTACCAATACGCAATGGGAGGATTGGTCCCATTTTTGGGGAACGAATGGATAGATACTTGTTTATCATTCGAACGATCGATTTCTTCGTTCAAATTTTTTCTTTATTCATTCTGTCTTACTCTATAAACTTTCCAATCTATGTATCAAATAGAATAAAGAGAAAAAAGGGATGAAGACAATAAACCATTGATTGTTACGTTTCCATATTAAAGTGAAGTATAGTACTAAATTTTTTTCTTTAATTTAATGCCCATTGGTGTTCCAAAAGTACCTTTTCGGAGTCCTGGAGAGGAAGATGCGGTTTGGGTTGACGTATAGTGCGACTTGTCAGACATATTGGGTCATATGGGATTTACCCGTTCTCTCCCCTGATCGAGATATCCTCTGTTTCGCCCAAGAGATATTGTATTGAGTGAGGCATCAATCAATCATTCGGAGCGTGAAGTGCAATTAGATCAATTTATTTTATATTGGGGATCAATATTATCAATTTAGAAGAATTTATGGTTTACTTGGACTGATAAAATAAAGTATCCAGGCTCCGTTCAGAAAATACCAAATCGATAACAAATTGTTAATATAATATATGTATGATTACCACTTGTATCATAAATGATTCTTATACCTACTATTACTTTATACCTACTATTACTATAGTAGTGATAGTAGTGATCCCAAATTGCCAACCAACGGAATAGTATGATGAATACATCAAATAGTTTTGGGAAAGCAAGACACGAAATTAACAAAAAAAAAAGAAGTCATAACAAAAAAATGGTACTGAGACCATTTGTCCTATATGTGCAAATAGAATTCGGACAGATCTTTTCCCGGGGTAGACCATGAACCTAAAAGAATTGAAAGGGCCCATTCAGTAACAAGACAATGACATCGTGATTTTAATATCGATGAAACAATACATCAATGATAGGTTAGTTTAATAAGTTCAGTAATC